TTTCTCTTAGATTCGAACCCATAGCTGATGATAGAACTAGAATAGATATTTTCTGTTTCCTACTCACACGGGCCCATATCCTTGCTTTTCGATCAATCTCTAATTCTAATCTTCCTCCCCAATCGGATATTATGGTCCCGGTATAGACCGAAATTCCGTTATGGTCCAATTCTGACCGGTAATAGATACCTGGACTTTGCAATATTTGATTGATCACAATTCTGTATATTCCATTTACTATAGAAGTTCCCAAGGAATTCATTAAAGGAATGTTTCCAATAAAAAGAGTTTGTTCTTGCATATCCCTACTGGTTTTCCAAATTAATCCCGCGGATACATATAATTCAGAAGAATATGTGAGTGATTCATATACAGCATCTCTTTCTTTTATCAAAGGTTCTACCAATTGATATGTTTCCACAAATAATTGAAATTCAATTTCTTGATCTGTATCTTCAATTTTTGGAAACTTATAAAGTTCTTCTGTTAAGCCCTGATCAAGAAATCTACAAAATCCTTCAAATTGTATCTGATTAAAACCAGGTATTGTAGATATTCCCTCATTTCCATCCCCGAGCATTTTGAATTTCCCTTTTCTCAAAAAATTCCATTATGGACCCATTCTTCATCAAATCATATGGATTTATTTAGCAATGATGGAATTTCTATTTTGTTTACTGAATAACATGAAATTTTACCCACCCCATATATGGAATGTATTAAATGCATATGAATGGGGGAATAAAGAAAATTTGATATTCAAATTGGAATTTGTAACAGATACAAAATCGAAAGGAATTAATAAATGCCACTTAGACCTAGGGAGTTTTGGATAGAATATATATAAAAAAAAAAGTGATTCCATTTATACCATTATTATGATATTACATATTCTAATCCGATTGGGTACCAGAAAAATAAATGGATTCGGGATTTAATCTGTTCGATGATATAAAGACATTATAATCATCAAAAATATAGAGTTGCTATTTTTTTAGCACTTAACTTTTTTCACGGATTCTATTGTTCAACAAATGATTCGCATAAAAGAGAGATACTTTTATTTTACCTTTTTTTAGTAGAATACGATCGAAGGGCGTAACATAGTAATAAAGTTTTTATTTATTAACCACGTGTAGATAGCTATCTATGTTTCGAAGTTATATTCGGGACAGCGCGTGCTATGCTATATCAAAATTTCAATTTTCTATTTCATCTATTGAATGAAAAATTGAAGCACTCCAATTTACTGATAATTCTCTATAGGCATCATATATAGATATGATATCCAATTAGATATTTGGATAACAATTTATGTTCTGGGGTTTACATATACTTCTATTTGCTGTTATAATGGAAATTGGGAAGGATTTTTTTATGGAAAAGAATCAATACTGATTAGTTATGTATCAATTTGGATTGTCTTATATCATTAGGATATAAGAAAAGACAATTTTTGATTCAAATCCAAGAATCGTTCATGAATTTACAGTCACATTTAATAGTTAATGGTTCCAATTTGTCCTAAATTTTGGCTTTTGTGAAAGAGAGGGAAAATTTTGAGATATTTAGGTTTTGAGATACTATACATACAACCGAAGGGATGGATCCAATCCAAAAAACGAAGGATTTTTTTCTTTTCGGGCAAGGGTTAAATTTAAGAAAACGGGATTCAAGATGCAAGTCCAATAAAAAAAGAAGTTTAGGAATCCTCCCCTCGACACAAACAAAGGGAGACTTTTTCAGCTATTTTGTAGGGTATCATACATTTTTTTTGGCGGCATGGCCGAGCGGTAAGGCGGGGGACTGCAAATCCTTTTTCCCCAGTTCAAATCCGGGTGTCGCCTGATCAAGAAAAAACTCCAAATCTCTTATTTCGTTTTGCTGATATAACTCGCCGAATTTTTCCCCAGCAAAAGCAAACAAAGTAAAAGGACTCTTGAGACTTGCTTGCTTGGTTCTAAACATCTGGAAGTTTGGCTCTCGAAAGCTAAAGTGCTCTAAATCCTTGCCTCTAGGATTCAAGGACAGATTCTAGTGGTGGAAGGGCTCTCATAGAAAGATTTATTGATTCCCTTCCACTACTAATGTAGTGTTTAATTACCGGGTATTTAATTAGATTGGATAGCCCCACGGAAAATCGAATTAGTGGTTGTGGAAAGTGGCGGAAGATACTTTCTATACAGACTCAGGAGAGTCTTTAAGTCCTCGGTATCCAATAACAATTCGATGGAAAAATTGGCTTTCTAAAATTGAAATGAAAAAAGAAATTCTTTCTTTTCAATAAAATAAAACCTAGTCAAGAATGGAATAGGTGGTCCTCCGATTATTTCACAGAGACAATCCTTAGACAGTAAGAATTAGATCAAATGAGAAATAAAAGTATGTGATAGATAACGATCTATCTTGACATTCTATTTTTCAGATTTTTATATCTTTTCTAAAGATAAAGACAAGAAAAGATAGAATAGGTCTTATTATTCCTACATCTTAGGAAGAT